TGATGACACTTTTTTAGTTAGGGATAGTAATGGTGACAGTTTTTCTGTATGTTTTGATATTGAAAATCTGATTTTTGAGATTGACAATGATAGTTCTTTTCTGAGTGAACTAGAAAGTTTTTTTTCTAGTTATTTAAATAGTGGGTCTAAGAGAAACAATCACTACTATTATCATTACATATATGATACTCAATCTAGTTGGAATAATCACATTAATAGTTGCATTGATAATTATCTTCGTTTTGAAGTCAGTATTAATAGTTCCATTTCGGGTGGTACCGACAATTACAGTGACAGTTACATTTATAGTTTCATTTGTACTGAAAATGTAACTGGTAGTGAAAGTGGGAGTTCTGATATAAGAACTAGTAAAAATGGCAGTGATTTCAATATAAGAAGAAGATCTAATGATTTCGGTAGAAATAAAAAATACAGACATTTATGGGTTCAATGCGAAAATTGTTATGGATTAAATTATAAAAAATTTTTTAGGTCAAAAATGAATATTTGTGAACAGTGTGGATATCATTTGAAAATGAGCAGTTCAGATAGAATCGAACTTTCGATTGATCCGGGGACTTGGGATCCTATGGATGAAGATATGGTCTCTATAGACCCCATTGAATTTCATTCAGAGGGGGAACCCTATAGAGATCGTATCGATTCTTATCAAAGAAAGACAGGTTTAACTGAAGCTGTTCAAACAGGCATAGGTCAACTAAATGGCATTCCCATAGCAATTGGAGTTATGGATTTTAAGTTCATGGGAGGTAGTATGGGATCCGTAGTAGGCGAGAAAATCACCCGTTTGATCGAGTATGCTACTAATCGATCTTTACCTGTCATTATTGCGTGTGCTTCTGGAGGAGCGCGCATGCAAGAAGGAAGTTTGAGTTTGATGCAAATGGCTAAAATATCTTCCGCTTCATATAATTATCAATCAAATAAAAAATTATTCTATGTATCAATCCTTACATCTCCTACAACCGGTGGAGTAACAGCCAGTTTTGGTATGTTGGGAGATGTCATTGTTGCTGAACCTAATGCCCACATTGCATTTGCGGGTAAAAGAGTAATTGAACAAACATTGAATAAGACAGTACCCGATGGTTCACAAGCGGCTGAGTATTTATTCCATAAAGGCTTATTTGACCCAATTGTACCACGTAATCCTTTAAAAGGTGTTCTGAGTGAGTTATTTCAGCTCCACGGTTTCTTTCCCTTGAATCAAAATTCAAAAAATTAATAAAGTATAGCACTAAATTCAGTTATTTGTAGCGAACAAGTATTTAGTTCATCGTAATCAAAAAAAAACTAAAAAGAATGGTGTTTTCTTTGATGACATAAGTTCTACTTGTAATAAGAGTTAGAAGTTTCGGGTAATTACTTTTGATTTTTTCCTCCAGATCTATTTTTTTATCCTACCTCTATTCATGATTAGTAATCACGAACCTTCTATCAACAGGATAAAAAAGTGAATTTTTCCCTCCGAGGAATTAGAATTAGGGAAAATAAAAAAAAATTATCTGGCCTTCTTACGTATTAATATAGACAATAAAAAAAAATATCGAAATCCAAATAAAAAGAAATAAATATAAAATAGAGAATAGAAGTTATTTCTATATCTATCGATAACCCCCATTTTTTATTTTACTATGAATCCCCGTTTGTTGGATGGATCGAATTAGTTAGAGTTGCAAACTCCTAATAAAATCTTTTATTTTCATAATAAACTCCTTATTAGATTAGAAAGATAGAAAGAAATAAGGATGGGAGAAGAATAATAAAATATATTAATAAAGCGAATTATCATACATATTCGTGTAGAAAGATGAATAGGTACACTTATTTTATTTAGTTCTACATTCCTTGTACTTATTAACTACTTATAAATATTAATTTCTAAATATTAATAATTTATTAAATTTAATAAATTATTAATATTTAATTATAATATAATTATAATATAATTATAATATATAATATAAATATAATTATTAAATAATATATTTATATATAATAAATAATATTATAAATATAATACAGTTTATGATATATACTTAGGATAGATATACTTATCATATCATAAGATATCTTTCTCTTTCTAATAGATAGAAATATTAAATCGAGGCACCCATTCTATGACAGATCTCAACTTACCCTCTATTTTTGTGCCTTTAGTGGGCCTAGTATTTCCGGCAATTGCAATGGCTTCTTTATCTCTTCATGTCCAAAAAAATAAGATTGTCTAGATCCGATGGGACCAAATCTCATCAATTTATTTCAACACTGGATCATAATACAGATATTTATTTAGTGTAATATGGTACAATATGTGACTCTTTACGAACACAAATGAAAGAACTGTTATGCATGCGGATACATGATATCCGCATAAATGCATGTATATGCAGGTATAGCTGGTTAAATTAAAAATGGATCGGCGAATATTTTATTTAAATGGAAAGTCAATGTATCTAACAAATTACTTCTAACGGTTTACATCAGAATAGTGCTAGTTAATGAAAGTTACTTCGGGATCAAGAAAGTAAAATTCATTTGGGTTATTCTCTCAATTCCAATCGAATGTAACTGGATCTAGTAGAGTATGAATTGGCGATCAGAACATATATGGATAGAACTTATAATGGGGTCTCGAAAAACAAGTAATTTTTTCTGGGCCTGTATCCTTTTTTTAGGTTCACTAGGATTCTTAGTGGTTGGAACTTCCAGTTATCTTGGTAGGAATCTGATATCCGTATTTCCATCTCAGCAAATTCTTTTTTTTCCACAAGGGATCGTGATGTCTTTCTATGGGATCGCAGGTCTATTCATTAGCTCCTATTTGTGGTGCACAATTTCATGGAATGTGGGTAGTGGTTATGACCGATTCGATAGAAAAGAAGGAATAGTGTGTATTTTTCGTTGGGGATTTCCTGGAATAAATCGTCGCATCTTCCTTCGCTTACTTATGAGAGATATCCAATCCATCAGAATGGAGGTTAAAGAGGGTCTTTATCCTCGTCGTGTCCTTTATATGGAAATCAGAGGCCAAGGAGCCATTCCCTTGACTCGTACTGATGAGTATTTTACTCCACGAGAAATTGAACAAAAAGCTGCCGAATTGGCCTATTTCTTGCGCGTACCAATTGAAGTATTTTGAAATGAACTGAAGTGAAGAAAAAATTGAAAAAAACTTGCTAATTTCCTTTTTAATACAACCGTCGACTCTATCTGATATTTCTCTGAAGTACGAGTTCTATAAAAAGGTATTGAACCCATGGATCTATTTCCTATTTTTGTCTAATAATTTAGATCTCGGATCTAGAAGGAAAGGAATATAGAAATAGAATAAGGGTCCTTTTAGGATAAAAATGAAAAAAAAAAAGAAAGCCGGGGTCTCCCTCCCATATATTTTATCCATAATATTTTTGCCCTGGTGGGTCTCTCTCTCATTTAATAAATGTCTGGAACCTTGGGTTACTAATTGGTGGAATACCGGGAAATCCGAAACTTTTTTGAATGATATTCAAGAGAAAAACGTTCTAGAAAGATTCATAGAATTGGAAGAACTATTCCTCTTGGATGAAATGATAAAGGAGTACCCGGAGACGCATATACAAAAACTTCGTATAGGAATACACAAGGAAACGATACAATTGGTCAAAACACACAATGAATATCATCTACATATCATTTTGGATTTCTCGACAAATATAATTTGTTTCGCTATTCTAAGTGGTTATTTTATTCTGGGTAATGAAGAACTTGTCATTCTTAATTCTTGGATTCAGGAATTCCTCTATAACTTAAGTGACACAATAAAAGCTTTTTTGATTCTTTTAGTTACTGATTTATGGATCGGATTTCATTCGACCCATGGTTGGGAACTAATGATTGGTTCGGTCTACAACGATTTTGGATTGGTTCATAACGATCAAATTATATCTAGTCTTGTTTCCACTTTTCCAGTTATTCTAGATACAATTGTGAAATATTGGATCTTCTATTATTTAAATCGTGTATCTCCTTCACTTGTAGTCATTTATCATTCAATGAATGAATGAAGAACTCATTTGATCTCCTGATATCAATCAAATCAGAATCTTTCTTCGTATATAAAGAAAGCATTTTCAATCTTACTTAATTCTTTATACTTCTAGTTCTTCAAGGTATTCGTCCTATATTCCAGTACAATTATCCCAGTACAATGACAGACTCGTGTATAGGGAACTATACTAGCTACCTATCTAATTTATTGTAGAAATTCCGGGATCAATGATTGGACATGCAAAATAGAAATACTTTTTCTTGGGTAAAGGAACAGATGACTCAATCGATTTCTATATCGATCATGATATATGTAATAACTCGGGCATCTATTTCAAATGCATATCCCATTTTTGCGCAGCAGGGTTATGAAAACCCACGAGAAGCAACTGGACGAATTGTATGTGCCAATTGCCATTTAGCTAATAAGCCCGTGGATATTGAAGTTCCGCAAGCCGTGCTTCCTGATACTGTATTTGAAGCAGTTGTTCGAATCCCTTATGATATGCAACTGAAACAAGTTCTTGCTAATGGTAAAAAGGGGGCTTTGAATGTAGGGGCTGTTCTTATTTTACCCGAGGGATTCGAATTAGCCCCCCCCGATCGTATTTCTCCCGAGGTGAGAGAAAAGATGGGAAATCTGTCTTTTCAGAGTTATCGTCCCAATAAAAGAAATATTCTTGTGATAGGGCCTGTTCCCGGTCAGAAATATAGTGAAATCGCCTTTCCCATTCTTTCCCCCGACCCTGCTACGAGGAAAGACGTTCACTTCTTAAAATATCCCATATATGTAGGTGGGAACAGAGGAAGGGGTCAGATTTATCCTGATGGGAGCAAGAGTAACAATACAGTCTATAATGCTACATCAGCAGGTATAGTAAGCAGAATAGTACGTAAAGAAAAAGGAGGATATGAAATAACCATAATTGATGCATCGGATGGACATCAAG